ACGGACTGTAAATTCGTTGGCAATATGTCTACGCTGGTTCAAATCCAGCTCGGCCCAACAATTCACCAATTTACCATCCGATCGTAGAACAGCCTTGTTCTTGCGAAATACTTGATACGGGGCAATAAAAAAGAAGCAATAGATCCCTTATTTCCCTGGGATTGTAGTTCAATTGGTTAGAGCACCGCCCTGTCAAGGCGGAAGCTGCGGGTTCGAGCCCCGTCAGTCCCGACCTCCTCTTTGACAGAAAGAGTGGGGCATTTCATTCCCAAGGGTTTCCTTTCGCATCTCTCATCAAAGAAATAGCCTCGCTCAGTACTTCAACGAGGACTGATTGAAAGGAGAAAGACATATGCAAACAATTCTGCTTTGGGAGCCATATTATTGGAATAAGTATTCCAAGAGAGACTGAGTCTTTGTTTTCCATTGATTCCCCTTCATGGAACGGAACAAAATAGGAGATCTTTCTCGTACGCATGTCCACAGATCCACAGATGGAATTTGTTTCTTGATTCGAAAAACGTGAAAACCCTTCTGACGTTTCCACATCAAAGTGAATTTTGTCCGTAGTTTTTTTCGTGCATTTTACGCGAGTTCGTGTTCCGTTAGAACTAAGAAAAAAGAAAATTGAAGTACTTATGATGCTAAATCTGAAAAGGGCCTAGAAAGTCTGTCTAGGTGTCATAATGACATAGGGAATAGACTATCTTATAACTCGTTTTAAGGGTTCATCTATTCAAGAGTCTTACGTTGTTAGCGGAGGGGGAACTTAGTCTATATTTCGATAGAAAGAGTCGAAGGAGAAAATCAAATCTCAGATTCTCCAATCTACCAAAACGATAGACAATCAAACCTATCTTACTATTTTCGATTCATTCTAGTGAAATTTGGAAGAAACCCAAAATGTCCCGTCGTCAAGTGGTAAGTAGTTGAGCCTTTTTGGTATCGAAGGTGGGGGTTCACTACCTTTCGTCCAAGAGCATATCCTATCCATTCTATCCGAATGCTTAGTTGTTTTAAGTAAACAACAGTCTACTTAAGGATATTCTATTGGATAGAATATCATTCTTCTTTCTTGTCAGATTTTGAATGATTCGTTTCCGAATCATATCGGCCAATTTTTACAAATTGAAAGAAACCAAGTGAAACTGCCATGTACATCTAATGGAATCGATTTGTGATTCGGGCAACATGAGAGAAGATAGATCACAAGGGACGGAGTAGGTCGGAGTTTTCATCATATGTTCATTCCCTTGATATTGAAGCAAGTTAGTTACTTCGAAACATCTTAGGCCCCAAATCTATTTGAATTTGGAATAATACCTTTTGTCTTAATAGTCGAGTTGAGTTTCTCGATCTTTTTAGGATTCATCAGTTCTATTGGGGGCAGGGAAGGGATATAACTCAGCGGTAGAGTGTCACCTTGACATGGTGGAAGTCATCAGTTCGAGCCTGATTATCCCTAAACCGAATGGGAGTTTTTCTCTTTTGATTTGCTTCCCCGCCGTAATTGAATGATAAAGAATAACGAACGAGAAAGAACGACTTTTTGGAATCCCTACTTCATGTGGAATGTAACCTATTAATAATTATAATTCTCTTTTTCAATTGGGAGAGATGGCTGAGTGGACGAAAGCGGCGGATTGCTAATCCGTTGTACGAGCGATTCGTACCGAGGGTTCGAATCCCTCTCTTTCCGTTTTCGTCAATGACTTTCTATAATATTTCGAATTATTTTGTGTGTGTTTTTTTCAATTTTCGAAAATACTTTTTCCGAGTTAAACGTATAGAATCGAATAAGAAAATCCTAAAAAAAGAAAACAATCAAGCTAGAAAAAGGAAAAAACCTTTTCTTTGATTATTCTTCACGTCCAGGATTACGGCCTGGGTCATTAGAGAGAAATCCAAAGATGAAGAGAGAAACAAAGAAGATTACTACTGTATAAACGAAAAGTTTGAGAGTAAGCATTACACAATCTCCAAGACCCTTTTTTGAAAAAAAAAAAAACAAAACGAGAAAAGAGAATAGATCATCCATTTTTAGACCACAGAGTCGATTTTGACCCCAATACATTAAGTGCTTTCTAGAAATAGAAACTAATTGGAATAAAGTGAAATCCATTTGAAATAAGAGTCTTTTATTCCCCAAAATGACTTTTATACCCACAATTCGATATTGGTGGGGGGCCCTAACCCTATACTAAAATCAAATAATTCAATAATTAATCAATATAATTAAGCCCTTTCACTCGAAAAGGTTCAGAATGGGGAAATGCGGCTAGCCTGATTTGATTTATGGTCGTGATCTACGAATTTCAAGCTTTGAATCGACGGGTGATACTGATACTGTAAAGACTTAGTTGGTCTGATCAATGGGTATAATTTTTCTCGACGAAATCATGAATTTTCTAACATAGTATTAAGTATCTTATCGAAAACTTACCGCAGCTTGCCAAACAAAGGCTAAAAGAAAAAAGAACACCGGTATGACTGGCATAACATCTACGATTGGATTCAAAAAAGCATAGGCCTCGGGTAATTTAGCGAAGAAAAGACTACTCATAGACAGGGCAGAATTAAGACATATACAGATCACACTAAAGATATTAAGCATAACAGACATTTTGTTCTTGGAGATAATTGTAATTTGATTGATTTCTTGATAGAAGGAAAAATGAAGAAAGTTAGGTAGACAAAAACCCCTTTTTCGTTGAACCTGTCCAAACTCATCCAATTCTCAAAGGAGAATAGAAGAAATCATATTTTTTATCTAATATTTTAATTGAATTATATGTAATGATCAAGAAATTCAGTCGAATTCCATATCTCCATGTGTCAAATTACTAGCCTGAACTTAGAATCTATTTTTTTCTATTCAAATCAAATATAAGAATTTCTATAGATAGAATCTAAGACTTGACAAAAGGGCACATGTTAGTGTATATTTCTAATGGCTCATAGAATAATAAATGGGGCGTAGCCGAGTGGCAAGGCGACGGGTTTTGGGCCCGGAAATCGAAGGTTCGATCCCTTTCGTCCCAAGGATCTCCGTTGATTCAATATTTCCATTTTGAATAAAATCAAACGGGGACGTATTCGTGTAGATTTGTAATGTCTCATAAAACAATAATTTCTATAGATAGAATCTAAGACTTGACAAAAGGGCACATGTTAGTGTATATTTGTAATGGCTCATAGAACAATAAATGGGGCGTAGCCGAGTGGCAAGGCGACGGGTTTTGGGCCCGGAAATCGAAGGTTCGATCCCTTTCGTCCCAAGGATCTCCGTTGATTCAATATTTCCATTTTGAATAAAATAAAAAGGGGGCGTAGCCGATTGATAAGGCGACGGGCTTTGGTCCTCGAAGGCGAAAGTTCGATCCCTTTCGTCTCCCCAGTTTTGACAAATTAAAAGAAACCAAGTGCAACTGACATGTAGATCTAGAAGTAGTCCAACTATTCATTTTCTATTCATTTTAGAGAATCTATGAATTCGAAATAAGAGTTAGTTAATGAAATTCAATTGAGGATCGAATTAAGTGGTTTTTTTAAAGAGTGCGTTGGCGTACAATTGAAAATAGGAGCAAGGACTGAATTTCGCCTTGTTTCTCTTAGTCCCTAGTTTGACTAGATAATAGAATTGACATTCCGTAATTCTGTAAATAAAGGATCTTTTTTAATTGCTCATTCAGCATTGAATTTGTTAGGTATTTGGTCTTTGGATCTACTGAAAAATTCTAAATCTATGTCTACATTGAGATGAAGAGTGATTCATACATTCATTTTATTCACTTTCCTTTCTGGCACGACTGAAGAAAGATTACTTCAAAAAAATAAGAAAATATATAGCAAATGGCGAAGTGCTATAGGTAGTGTTATCGTTCTATTTCTTCGATTTCAGTGAAAATCGTTTTTCTTTGTGAAAAATTTTGCATCCCTAAGATGTTTCAATTTTATTATTGACCATTCAATATCTATATCAATAAGACTTGTTCAGTCTAGCCTATTGAGTCACTTAAAGATATGGATTCATACGTAATGAATTTTGACGTCTTATTTATGTTAGTTCGGTTCCTTCTATATTTGTAGGTTTGTCTATTTTCTTTCGATATTTCTCTGAATTTTTTAGTTTAGTTTTTTATTTTTATTTAAAATATATATTCCTCGAATAAAAGACAGGGGAAAGTATAGCATATTCTGTTTGTGTACCGACTGAACCAATAATTATGCATGATTCCCTAATTGAATCAATTTTATAGGGGTTCTAAATTAGAGGAATGCTATGAGAAAACTTCGTTTAAAACGATGTGGTAGAAAGCAACATGTGACTTATCGAATCATTGCAATTGATATTCGATCCAGACGACACGGTCATAAAGTGGGTTTTTATGATCCGATAAATAATCGAACGTATTGAAACGCTCCCGCTATTTTCTATTTTCTTGAACGGGGTGCTCAGCCTACAGAAACTGTTCGGGACATTTTAAAGAAGTCCGAAAGGGTTCAGAAACATTGAAAGCTAATGGAGCTTTTTAAGAGAATTTCCTCCAATATACCCTACCCCCCTTTTTAATGTTTTCAATTAAGTTAAAAAAAAGGGGTAGTGATTCCTATATCACTTTGTATTTTTATCAATTATGTTTATAGATTCATTGATTAAATCCGTTATTTTTTTGAACTTTTAATGGATTTCCCTATTCAAACTTTTTTCTATCTAGTGCCAATCTAACACAAGTGATTATTTATTGAATATTATTACAATTGAAATTACATTCTTTTCTTAACCTTTCTATTGACAAGAAGGCATGGAACAACTATAATTTAGGATGATAAGGCGGTCTATTTATTTCCATGCCATAGGTTTCTTTTTTTTTACATTATTTTATTCAAATAATAGCTTCGTTGGATGTGCTTTGATTCACCCATTTTTTATTGAAAAAATGAATAACAATAACATAAGGGATGATCTATCAATTTTGGCCTTTATTTCTCGATTTTTCTTTTCGCGTCAAATTTATTCGATTTTCATCTGACCTATTCCCTTTTAGGTCCCGATTTGTTTTTATGATTAGATTACCTGATCTAATCCTTTCTTTTGATTCTGATTGTCTCTACATAGTTTTTTATTATATTCGGGTTGCTAACTCAACGGTAGAGTACTCGGCTTTTAAGTGCGACTAGGATCTTTTACACATTTGGATGACGAGAGGGATTCATCCATACCATCGGTAAAGTTGGGAAGGCCGCGACTGATCCTGAAAGGGACTGAATGGAAAAAATAGCATGTCGTATCAATCAAGAGTTGTGAGAATATTTTCTTTTTGCCGATCGTTATAAAACTTTCTCTAAGTTATTGGAAGGTCGCAAAATGTCTTCAATTTCAAATTGGGTCGAATGAATAAATGGATAGAGTCCTCTAGCTTCAATTAATTGAATGAAATTATAAGGAAAGAAAAAGCAACGAGCTCCACATTCTTAATGTGAATAATTACCCGATCTAATTAGACGTTAAAAATATATTAGTGCCTGATACGGGAAGGGCTTATCCCATGAGCGGATTCTTTATTTTTTTAATAAATCCTAAATATTCTTATTCTCCATTCTACAATGGAGAGGTTTGTGTATAAGAAAGAGTATATTGATCAAGAAATTTCCAAAATCAAAAGAGCGATTGGGTTGAAAAAATAAAGGATTTCTAAACATCTTGTTATCCTAGAACGAGTCAAAACGACTTCAATTAAATGGAAAAAGAGATTCTAGAGAATCCGTTGATAGCTTTACTTGTATCCGAGGTATCTATTTGTTTCTTACTATAATAAATACCTTGTTTTGACTGAATCGCACTCTGTATCATTTGATAACCCTCAAAATCCTCAACCTTTGGTTCAAATAGACTTTCAAATGGAGGAATTTAAGAGCGCTTTAGAGCTCGATCGATTGCAACAACATGACTTGTTATATCCACTTATCTTTCAGGAGTATATTTATGCACTGGCTTATGATCATCGTTTCAATCGGTCCGTTTTGTTGAAAAATGCCTGTTCTAACAAAAAATTCAGCTTACTAATTGTGAAACGGTTAATTCCTCGAATGTATGACCAGAATTATTTGAATCATTCTCTGAATGATTCGAAACAAAAGCTTTGTTTGGGACGCACTAAGAATTTTGATTCTCAAATGCTATCAGAGGCATTTTCAATGATTGTGGAAATTCCATTTTCTGTACGATTAGTATGTTGGCTAGAAAAGTTCGAAAAGAAGGTGAAAGGTAGGGTCAAATACGATAATTTACAATCAATTCATTCAATATTTTCTTTTTTAGAAGACAAAATTTCACATTTACATTATGTATTAGATATACTAATACCTTACCCAATCCATCTAGAAATCTTGGTTCAAGCTCTTCGCTACTGGCTAAAAGATGCTTCATCTTTGCATTTCGTAAGATTCTTTCTCCACGAGTTTCATAATTGGAATAGTCTTATTACTTCAAATAAAGCCGGCACTTCTTTTTCAAAAAGAAATCAAAGATTGTTCTTCTTCCTATATAATTCTCATGTATGTGAATACGAATCCGTCTTTGTCTTTCTCCGCAACCAATCTTCGCATTTACGATCAACATCTTCTAGAGCCCTTCTTGAACGAATCTTTTTCTATGCAAAAATAGAGCATCTTGGAGAAGTCTTGGCCCAGGCTTTTCACGCCAATTTCTCCGTGTTCCCGGATTCGTTCATGCATTATGTTAGGTATCAAGGAAAAGCAATTCTAGCTTCAAAGGGTAGGTCTCTTTTGATGAATAAATGGAAATATTACTTTGTAAATTTATGGGAATCTTATTTTTACCTGTGGTCTCAACCAAGAAGGATCAATATAAACCAATTATCCAATCATTCCCTTGACTTTCTAGCTTATTTTTCAAGTGTGCGGCGAAGAACTTTAACCGTACGCAATCAAATGCTAGAAAAGTCATTTCTAAGCGATAATGTTATTCCGAAGTTTGATACTATTGTTCCAATTACCCCCCTCATTGGATCATTGGCGAAATCCAAATTTTGTAATAGAGTAGGTCATCCGATTAGTAAGGCGGTTTGGATCGATTTATCAGATTCAGATATTATTCACCGATTCGCGCGTATATGCAAAAATCTTTCTCATTATTATAGTGGATCCTCAAAAAAAAAGAGTTTGTCTCGAATAAAGTATATACTTCAACTTTCTTGTGCTAGAACTTTAGCTCGTAAACATAAAAGTACTGTAAGGGCTTTTTTGAAAAGATTCGGCTCAGAATTATTGGAAGAATTCTTTACAGCGGAAGAACAAGTTCTTTCCTTGACCTTTCCCAGAGCTTCTTCTATTTCGCGTAGGTTCTATAGCGAGAAGGTTTGGTCTTTGGATATTAGTTCTATCAATATGGACTTAGAATTCATTTTATTTGATATAAATAATCAAGATCTAAATAAATTGTTAGTTATTTATATTCTGAAATGTTCATGAAGTAAG